AAAATCTAGAGAAACATTTGTCCTTTGTTCAAACTGAAAGAAGAAAAATCGTTTGATTTAGGAAATACCTATTTGAATTTTTTTTTTGAGTCCGGTTGCGAAGTCTGAATAGTAAATAGTAGGTATGAATCATAGTTCAAATATTTCTTTTCTTGATCTATTCTATATATTCCGTGCTCCAGATACTAGAATAAATATCCGACGAGGTAGAATCATCTTGATAGAGATGACAGGCCCATTTTCTGTATTATCAATAGGATCAATTATAACAAGTCACACACTCATATTCCGGAAATACCGAAACAAATAAATCTCACGGTCGAACTACCAGAATGGTCTAGAAATCCGAGTCTTTCTTAAGTAAAGTAATTTTTTTGATTGAAAAACTAGGACTTTATAGTTCTTATGAACCTAACTCATTGAAATTCCATCCAGTAAAACGGAAGAATTATAAATTTCCAAAATAATAGATAGGAATATCGCAAATAGAGCCATTGCGACCCCCATAAGTGGTGTAGTCCCCCAGCCCGGTGCTACTTTACCATATTCCGAATTCAATGGTTTCAATAAATTCCCTACAGTAGTTCGTCTTGGCCCAGATCTAGAACTACCCTCAACGGTTTGTGTAGCCATAAAATACTATTCCTTGGTTGAGATCTGTTGACTTTGTATACCATTCCGTTGTAGTTGTAAATAAACGATCTTATCGTAGATCCATTGTGATCTTGAAATTATCTAAAAATGGAAACAGCAACCCTAGTCGCCATCTCCATATCTGGTTTACTTGTAAGCTTTACTGGGTACGCCTTATATACCGCTTTTGGGCAACCCTCTCAACAACTAAGAGATCCATTCGAAGAACACGGGGACTAGTTGAAGTAATGAGTCTCCCATATTGGGAGGCTCATTACTTCAATTGAGATAATGAAAAATTATTTCATTTTTTTAGTTTTAGTCGGAACCTTAGGCGGTTCTCGAAAAAAGATAGCGAAAAAAATTATCCCTAAAGTCGAGACTAAAAGGAATGTATAAACCAATGCTTCCATAGATTCGATCGTGGTTTACAATTATAGCTTCCACACCTATTCATTTGGGATCATTTACCATATAAAGAAAAGTAAAGAGTCAAAGAATAAATGGTGATTCAAATCAAGATTTCTCCGGTACCTTATGTCAAATCAAAAAAAATAGAGGCGAAAGATACCAGAGCAATGTTGTATCAGACTACTTGTCTCCTTGTAGTTGGATCCCCAAGTTTTTGAAATGCTCCAAATTCCACTTGAGCATCCAAATCTGGATCAATACCAGCAAAAACATCTCTGAACAAGGTTCTAGCACCATGCCAAATGTGTCCAAAAAAGAAGAGCAAAGCAAACGTAGCATGCCCAAAAGTGAACCAACCCCTTGGACTGCTACGAAAAACACCATCGGATTTCAAAGTAGCCCGATCTAATTCAAAAATTTCACCTAATTGGGCACGTCTAGCGTATTTTTTTACAGTAGCAGGATCACCATAACTAACTCCATTGAGTTCACCACCATAGAACTCGACAGTTACACCTACTTGTTCAACACTATACTTTGATTCTGCCCTTCTAAAAGGAACATCGGCTCTCACAATTCCGTCTCCATCTACTAAAACTACCGGAAATGTTTCAAAAAAAGTAGGCATACGACGTACAAAAAGCTCGCGCCCTTCTTTATCTCTAAAGACGGGGTGTCCTAACCATCCAATAGCTATTCCATCCCCGTTGTCCATTGAGCCTGCTCTGAATAATCCCCCTTTTGCCGGATTATTACCAATGTAATCATAAAAAGCTAATTTTTCGGGAATTTTAGACCAAGCTTCCGATAAACTCAGATTTTCGGCTAGTCCGGCGCTAACTCTTCGATATATTTCTTGCTGAAAGTATCCCTGATCCCACTGATAACGAGTGGGACCAAATAATTCGATTGGGGTAGTTGCTGAACCATACCACATAGTTCCAGCAACAACGAAAGCTGCAAAAAAAACAGCAGCGATACTACTAGAAAGTACAGTTTCAATATTTCCCATACGTAATCCTTTGTATAGACGTTGAGGCGGACGGACACTAAGATGGAATAGACCTGCTAATATGCCCAATGTACCCGCTGCAATATGATGAGAGGCTATTCCTCCCGGAACAAAAGGATCAAAACCTTCCGCGCCCCACGCTGGATTTACAGATTGTACTTTTCCAGTTAGTCCATAAGGATCGGACACCCATATTCCAGGACCATACAAACCTGTTACATGAAATGCGCCAAAGCCAAAGCAAGCCACCCCTGAGAGAAATAAATGAATTCCAAAGATCTTGGGCAAATCCAAAGAAGGTTTTCCCGTACGCTCATCACAGAATATTTCTAGATCCCAATACACCCAATGCCAGATAGCTGCCAAGAAGCACAAGCCAGAAAACACAATATGTGCCCCTGCAACACCTTCATAACTCCAAATACCCGGATTCGTTATAGTTCCTCCTGAAATACTCCAACCACCCCACGAATTGGTTATTCCTAAACGAGTCATGAAGGGTATAACGAACATACCTTGTCTCCACATTGGATCAAGAACAGGGTCAGAGGGATCAAAAACCGCTAATTCGTATAGAGCCATCGAACCGGCCCAACCAGAAACTAGAGCTGTATGCATTATATGGACAGAAAGCAATCGACCGGGATCATTCAATACGACAGTATGAACACGATACCAAGGCAAACCCATGGAAATACCCCTTTATCAAAGATAAATAGACACTATGTCACCTTATTTTATCGCATTGGAAAGGACTATACTATGTACCTAAGTACCTAACCTTTTCAGCGGATTCTGTATGAGAAAGAGTTAATATTTATTCCGTTCCATTGAAAATAACGGAACAATTCTGTTCATAAGAACAAAGAGAAGCAGATCTATTCTATACCCGATAAGTACCAATACGCAATGGGAGAATTGGTCCCATTTTGTGGGAACGAATGCATAGATACTTGTTTATCATTCGAACGATCGATTGCTCCGTTCGTTAAAATTTTTCTTTATTCATTCTATCTTACTCTATAAACCTTCCAATCAATCTATCTAGAAAATAGAATAAACAGAAAAAAGGATGAAGACAATAAACCCATTGTTACGTTTCCATATTAAAGTGAAGTATAGTACTTAATTTTTTTTTCTTTAATTTAATGCCCATTGGTGTTCCAAAAGTACCTTTTCGGAGTCCTGGAGAGGAAGATGCAGTTTGGGTTGACGTATAGTGCGACTTGTCAGACATATTGGGTCATATGGGATTTACCCGTTCTCTCCCCCGATCGAGATATCCTCTGTTTCGCCCAAGAAATATTGTATTGAGATTGAGTGAACCATCAATCATTTGGAGCGTGAAGTACAATTAGATCAATTTATATTGGGTATCAATATTATCAATTAGAAGAATTTATGGTTGACTTGGACTGATAAAATAAAGTCTCCAGGCTCCGCTCAGAAAATACCAAATTGGTAACAAATTGATAATATATGTACGATTACCACTTATATCATAAACGATTCTTATACTTACTATAGGAGCGATCTCAAACTGCCAACCAATGGAGTAGTATGATGAATACATCGAATAGTTTGGAGAAGACATGAAACAAATTGAAAAAGAAGTCGTAACAAAAAAAAGTGGTACTGAGATCATTTGCCCTATATGTACAAATAGAATTCGGGCAGATCTTTTCCCGGAGTAGAACAAACATGAACCTAAAAAAATTGAAAGGGCCCATTCAGTAACAATAAAATGACATCGTGATTTGAATCTCGATGAAACAATACATCAATGAGAGGTTAGTTCAATAAGTTCAGTAAATTCTTTTTTTTTATAGGTAAGGGAACAAAAACTCATCTTATGTTTTTTGAAAAATAGAAGAAGAAAACCCCCTTCATTAGAAAAACAAAAACCTGTTACAGAAAAAAAAAAGAAATAGAACTGGAATCGACACATTGATTCTTTTTTTTTCGCAATTTTATTTTTTGAACCGTATGCATCCAAAGGTGCACGTACGGTTCCTAAGGGAACCAATTTTGTCCTAATCAACCGACTTTATCGAGAAAGATTACTTTTTTTAGGACAAGAAGTTGATAGCGAGATCTCGAATCAACTTGTTGGTCTCATGGTATATCTCAGTATAGAAGATGATACTAGGGATCTTTATTTATTTATAAACTCTCCCGGCGGATGGGTAATACCAGGAATAGCCATTTATGATACTATGCAATTTGTGCCACCCGATGTGCATACAATATGCATGGGATTAGCCGCTTCAATGGGATCTTTCATTCTGGTCGGAGGAGAAATTACCAAACGTCTAGCATTCCCTCACGCTTGGCGCCAATGAGTTTTTTTATTTGAAAAAAAAAAGGAAGACTATGCCTTCCCATATTGAATATGAATAATAAGTAATAATAGCATGGCACTTCGAGTTCGATATGAGCAAACCATTATTGTTTTTTTCATAACATGAGATTTTATGTCGAGATAGTAGTATGAAACAGAGGTCATTTCGGATTTGATCTTATGTGTCGGGGGTACATTTCAGCGTCACAAACCATTCTTTTCCACACCGGAATTTTCTTTCTGATATTTATGTTATGAAAGAAAAAGTACAAAAATGAAAAAAAAAAAAGATCATTTTTTTCCTTATTTGATCGTATCAGAAAGGAACTTTGGGATTGCTAAATCACAGACAAAATAAATATATAAAGCAACAGAACCATCATAGTATTTTTTTTACTCCTACGAAAGGAAGGGTGGTAAATGGATCATTCAACGATCTGGATCGGATGGATTCTATTTCTTTCTTCAATAGAATAGAAGAGAAGAAAAATAAAAAGTAAATTCCATTGTAGAGCCGTATGCACAAAAGATGCCTGTACGGTTGTACAATTCTATTTTTTTTCTTATATTTTTTTTATCCCTTACTTTAGCCCAATCATGCAAGATAGAAGAACCGTTCATGATGTTATATCAATATCATCAGGGTTATGATTCACCAACCTGCTAGTTCTTTTTATGAAGCACAAGCAGGCGAATTTATCCTGGAAGCGGAAGAACTACTGAAACTTCGCGAAACCCTCACAAAGGTTTATGTACAAAGAACGGATAATCCTTTATGGGTTGTATCCGAAGACATGGAAAGAGATGTTTTTATGTCAGCAACAGAAGCCCAAGTTCATGGCATTGTTGATCTTGTAGCGGTCGAAAATGAAAATACTAGGGATTTCATGTAAATCCATTTCAAACCATAATTCGAATTTTCTGCGATTTGATATTGAATAGAAAAAAAAAATTCATGATCATCAATCATCAGGTTAAGATCGATCTAAACCAACCCATCCCATTCTAGAATTCTATATATACATACGACATGCCAACTATTAAACAACTTATTAGAAACACAAGACAGCCAATAAGAAATGTCACGAAATCCCCCGCTCTTAGAGGATGTCCTCAGCGTCGAGGAACATGCACTAGGGTGTATGTGCGACTCGTTCAGATCATGAGTTCGAACAAATGAGACAATTTTACAGTATCAATGACCAGTACCAATGAATAGGATAGATAGAGAAGATCTATCATATACCTATATTGTGTTTGGAATTTATGGTTTACATTGGTGCAAATCCAATCACCTAGATTTGAGATGAAAAGCAATTCCCCATTGGGGGCAAATGGTTATCCATTAAGCGGAGGAAATGGTATTATAAGAAGCAAAAAGGTTATACTCCTATTCTTGAAAGAACGGACTAACAGGGTCAGCTACCTAGCCAACTTTCATAATTAAATGCCGTCACTGTATGGATAACTCTTATTGTGAAAAGAACTATTACTGTATAATTGATGGGTAGAGCCAAAGAGTGTGAACTATACAAGTTAACAATAACATTTGATAAAATGAAAGAAGAGGCTCCGGTGTATAGAGAGGACCTCACCGTTTAAAAAAAAAAGTAACCATAGAAACGATGGAACCCACTATTTTTTTTATTTGGTATCGTTAGAATTTCTTATTTCCAGGTGAAATGCCTGGAAGGAATAAAAAATCGTGGTTGGGGAAAGTCATAGTAGCAAAAGCCATTGGAATTTATATTTTATATATCGGAATAATCCGTTTTGTTATTAATTGACGGGGGGTAAAGGATGACTGAAAGAAGAGAAATCAATTAGTTATTCATTAAGGTTTAATTTGATTCAATGACCAGAGTTAGACGAGGATATACAGCTCGGAAACGTCGAACAAAAATTCGTTTATTTGCATCAACCTTTATTGGGGCTCATTCAAGACTTACTCGAACGACTACTCAACAGAAAATGAGAGCTTTGGTTTCCTCTCATCGAGATAGAGGCAGGCAAAAGAGGGATTTTCGTAGTTTGTGGATCACTCGAATAAATGCAGTAATTCGTGAGAATAAGGTATTCTATAATTATAGTAGATTAATACCAAATCTGTACAAGAAGCAATTGCTTCTTAATCGTAAAATACTTGCGCAAATATCTATATCAAATAAGAATTGTCTTTACATGATTTCCAATAAGATTATCAAATAAAGGATATGATATTATAAAATATAATACAGAAATGATTGAAATTGAAACAGAATTCCCCGGAGAATGAACTCCGGGAAGATAGAATAAAAAAAATTAAGTAAGATAAGTAGTAGGAATGAACGAACATGTTTCAATAAAAAAAAAAGATTTCTTCTTCCCCCATTTGTTATTTCTTATAACACAAGAAAAAAATCGGGATTCTAGGCCTTTTGAACAAAACATCAATCTGAGCTTGAGTTCCGATTGGAGTTTTGAGTCAATTGAGGAGTGTGTTTATTTATTTCTGGTTCTAGGACCAGTAGTTCTGGGGATCGACTCGGCTCTCTCAAATTGTTTCTCATTATTAAGAAAAGGTAACAAAGATAAAATACGAGCTTGTTTTATAGCAATAGTAATTAATCGTTGTTGTTTCAAGGTCAATTTATTCACCCGTCTAGATAATATTTTTCCTTGTTCACTAATAAATCGACTAATTAAACTCATGTTTCTATAATCGATTCGATCCCCCGATCCAATTGGGGACAAACGCCTACGAAAGGATCGCTTGTATTTACGAAAAGGTTGCTTGGATTTATCCATGGTTTATTCCTTATCTCTAAAATTCTATTTCTTTATTCATTTCAGATCTGACCGAAATAGGCTTTGATTCGCATCGTTTATATTATACATATCATATATAATACACATCATATGTATAGTATATATATATATATATGAAAATTAAATCGGGTTTGATTTGTATTGTATATATTATGTATATTATATATGTTATATTATATGTGTTAAGTTAAATATGTTAACTTAAATATGTTAAGTTCTTCCTCTTCCTGTTCCTTGGAAAGATCGCGCACACGTTCCGTTCCATCTATTTCTTTATTTCCCCATGAATCGTATGCTTGTGACAATAGTGACAAAATTTTCTCAATTCTAATCGACTGGATGTATTGTGTCGATTCTTTTGAGTAATATATCTAGAAATACCCGGCTTTTCTTTATTGACACCATTTCGGACACAACTGGTACATTCCAAAATAACTCTGACTCTGACATCTTTACCCTTGGCCATGAACCCCCTTTTGATTTGGATCGACTTAACTTCTTCTATTTTCGACCCGAACTGAAGAAGAATAAAAGAACAAAAAAATAAATAAGAAAATCAATAGAAGTTACTAACTTGAAATTAAATTTTCATTTCTAAAGCTAAAGATTTCGTTGTGTTGTATGTGTTGTAATTATATAATTACAATTAATATTAATAGAGTAATAGTAATAATTAATAATAAAGTAATAATTAAGTAATACAATTTCTTTCTAACTATCAATTATTCCTATCTTAAATCCCAATATTTCATTTAAGTATCTTCTTTCTATGCTATAATTTCGTGGATCCTGCCCTAGATCTGGATACACATTTCCGTTTCTGTTCCCCAAAATTCGATCTTAGATTCACCAGATTTTTGTCGAGGTTCAATACAATACACTTTTTCTTTTTCTTTCCTTCCTATCCTCCTATCCTAAAGAACTGAAAAAAAAAGGAAGGGGCGAAATTTTAGTCACGTCACGTAGAATTGTATCCCTAATTTTCTTCATTTCTTCGCATCTTCATTTCTTCGCATATTAATAACTAGAATGAAAAAAAAGGGAATGACAAGGCATCTGGGAATAAACGATTAATTTCTATCAATAGACCTGCTAAAGACCCAAACCATAGAGTAGTTAGCACAGGTGCCACGGAAAGATATGTTTTTATATCTCGCATTGAAAATCCTCCTTCTTTATTGTAATACATATATGTATGGTCAGATGTTGTAGTTCAAGATCATTTGTATTTTTTTTACTTTACGCGGAATTCCTAACTAAAATAGATATGTACAATGAACCAATAGATGAGATTTTCCTGTCCCTAAAAAAGAAAAAGATGACCCCTTCTTCCTGAGCATTTCCGATAAATTTTTATTATTTTTTTTATACGATACACCGATAAGATAAATTTTAATTTTTTTTTATACGTTAGGTTTCAGATGTATAAAATTCTTTTATTATATGAAACCAAAGAAATGACAAGAAAATTGTATTGTATATAGATAGAGGGGAAAATAACAATGTGGAAAACAAGACAGGGATTTTGTACAATGACACTGTACAAGAACTTTAAAAAGGGATGTAGCGCAGCTTGGTAGCGCGTTTGTTTTGGGTACAAAATGTCACGGGTTCAAATCCTGTCATCCCTACCTATTACTTCTCTTATGGGCAGTAACGAGGGATTAATTAAGATCGATTGAAATTGGACATAATCTTTCATTTTTGCATGCTATACGTATGCAAGATATGTTTGGGGGTAAAAAAACCTTTTCTTTAAACTACAGTCGTATCTCCTGTAATAAGAAAGCGCTCTTAGTTCAGTTCGGTAGAACGCGGGTCTCCAAAACCCGATGTCGTGGGTTCAAATCCTGCAGAGCGTGATTCCGTTTATGTTATGTCGAATCACAATAAAAAAACTTAACAAAAAAAAGTTTAATTGAAACTTGAATTTGACCTCCCGCAGGGAGGAGGTCAATCAAAAAAAATAAATGTTACTCAATCAAAGGTCCAACTGATCACCACGTCTGTATTGTAAATATGCAGTTACGAATAATCCCGCCAAAGTAATAGGAATTAGACCTAAGACGATTCCAAATAGAAAAACTTCAATCATTTCGGTTTTTTGAGGGGATAAAAAGATGGGTAAGATCTATCCCTAAATATTAATCTGAATTATCCGTGAATCTCAATAACCAAGAATTGGCAATTGATGTGGAAAGGAACCATGGAACACCTGGAATCTCAGAGAAATATTCATTTTTATGAATTGTTCATTCAATTCATTTCAAATAAGTCGTATCTTATTCAAACCAATCAATAGAGCTGGGGTTATAGTTAAAGCAGCCAGTAGAAAACCGAAATAACTAGTTATAGTAGGCATGAAAGAGCTAAATTAGATATGTTCTTTTGTTACATATGTTGATAAAACACTTACCTAAGTTTCAATTTTCCCAGATACAACAGTAACGGTAAGAAAAAACCAATTGACAGGATTAGTTTAGTTCAATTGAAAGTTCTTGATTCATCAGCTGTGACATCGATCGGTCCTGTGATTCCGAATCGACAGATTCATTGTGCAATTCGTGAGTTGAGTAAAGTAATAGTAATAAGAACTGTGTCGTGTAACTTCATTCAAAAATGAAATTATATTTAAGTAATTTTGGAATAAAATAAAAAAATGGGATTTGAAAAGAACTTCAATTTTGATCATTTCTTTTCTTTTTCAATAAAAAGGATCTAATCCATTTTGGGGCGAACGACCTGATATTACCTTTTACTTATTTTTTTTTAACTCATTGGATTCAGTACATTAA